CCATAGTATGGAGGGACTCCCCCGAAGCAAGAAGAAAGAAGGAATCAATTGATTTTCTGGATGACACAATATGGATTTCTATAGATGAGACATCCTGCAAATCATTTCGATACTAATCTTACTCTAGAAAAATAAAAAAGAAAATTTTAACTGTGATGAGATAATCAATAAGGATTGGGATATGCGCAAAAATCCAAGATTTCATCTTTTCGCCCGGAGCATTAAGAGTCTTTTTTTTGCTTGAAATTTTCTTTTTTATTTTTACTTTTTTTTTATTTTATAAGTTCATTTTTTTTTGATAAGTTCATTGAAGAAGTTTTATTTGCTCAGTAAGTTACTCCCACCCCTTTTTTTGTTTGTCCACTACTTCTTATGAATCGAAACAAACGAGTTCCGATAGAACTGGAAAATCAAATAAATAGTAATCTTTGACGAACAGGATCAATAATCATTATTATTTCCACACAAGAAAAGGAATTTTCCACCCTTTTCTTGTGTGGAAGATTAGGAAGACGAGTAATCCCTCCTAGAATCATTTGTTCCTTTCATTTATCCGCGTGTATTCCCCTCCTACTTATGCCTATTATCTATTAGAATTCGATTCTATTAGGTACAAAAAAACTATTGATGCATTACATGGCATTTACAATCTGCCAATGGGAGGCCTAGCATAGTCACAACACTCCCATTTTGATTGAAAAAAAGAAGGGGGGATCAAGTAGTCTTCTTCACAATATACATACTATTGCTAGGAATGGGATACAAGCAATTTCCGGCATCTCGCAGAAAAACAGTATAAACAAAGCAAGCAAAACATTTTCCATGATTTTTTTGAATCATACATAATTGCATCGATCACAACAATTCGGCTCTTTTTACCAGCTTGATGAATCCGTGGATCTAGAAATTCATTTCGGACAATTGAACCTTCTCAAACTGTTTCTTTTTTAGAACCAAAAAGATTTGTGCCAGAATAACAGATGCCAAGAAGAACAACAAACCTTGGACACGTAATGGATCTTGAAGTACTATTTCTGCATCTCCCTGACCAAATCCACCCACATTGGGATTACTCGTTAATGGTTGATCAAGCTTGATAGATTCACCCTCTGAAACAAGAAGTTCTGGTCCTGGAGGTATAATATCAACCACTTGGTGTCCATCCGATGCGTCAGCTATGGTTATTTCATACCCCCCTTTTTCTTTACGTACTATTCTGCTTACTATACCTGCTGCTGTAGCATTATAGACTGTATTGTTACTCTTGTTCCCATCGGGATAAATCTGACCTCTTCCCCTGTTCCCACCTACATATATGGGATACTTTAAGAAGTGAACGTCTTTCTTAGTATCAGGGTCCGGGGAAAGAATGGGAAAGACGATTTCACTATATTTCTGACCAGGAACAGGACCTACCACAAGAATATTTCTTTTAGTGGGGCGATAACTCTGAAAAGACAGATTGCCTATCTTTTCTTTCATCTCGGGAGAAATACGATCGGGGGGAGCTAATTCGAATCCCTCGGGTAAAATAAGAACAGCCCCCACATTCAAAGCCCCCTTTTTCCCATTAGCAAGAACTTGTTTCAGTTGCATATCATAAGGGATTCTAACAACTGCTTCAAATACAGTATCAGGAAGCACAGCTTGTGGAACCTCAATATCCACGGGCTTATTAGCTAAATGGCAATTGGCGCATACAATACGCCCAGTTGCTTCTCGTGGATTTTCATAACCCTGCTGCGCAAAAATGGGATATGCATTTGAAATAGATGTCCGAGTTATGACATATATCATGATCGATACGGAAATGAATCGAGTCATCTGTTCCTTTACCCAAGAAAAGGTATTTCTATTTTGCATGGTCCAATTATTGATCCCGGAAATTTCTACAATAAATTAGGTAGGTAGCTAGTATAGTTCCCTATCCACGATTCTGCCATTGTACTGGAGGGGGAATCCCTTAGACGGGTAGAAGTATAAAGAGTGAGTCAGATTAAAAATGGTTTGTTTATGTACGAAGTAACATTCGGATTTGATTGATATCGGCAGATCAAATGAGTTCGTCATTCATTCATTGAATGATAAACCACTACAAGTGAAGGAGATACACGATTTAAATAATGGAAGATCCAATATTTCAAAATTGTATCTAGAATGACTGGAAAAGTGGAAACAAGACCAGATATAATTTGATTGTTATGAGCAAATCCAAAATCTTTGTAGACCGAACCAATCATTAGTTCCCAACCATGGGGCGAGTGGAATCCGATACATAAATCAGTTAATAAAAGAATAGAAAAAGCTTTTATTGTGTCGCTTAAGTTATAGAGGAATTCCTGAACCCAAGAATTAAGAATGACAAGTTCTTCATTACCCAGAATAGAATAACCACTTAGAATAGCAAAACAGATTATATTTGTCGAGAAATGCAAAATTATATGGATATGATCTTCATTGTGCATTTTGACCAATTGTATTGTTTCTTTGTGGATTCCTATACGAAGCTTTTGTATCTGTGTCTCCGGGTACTCCTTTATCATTTCGTCCAACAGGAATAGTTGTTCTAATTCTATGAATCTTTCTAGAACGTTCTTCTCTTGAATATCATTCAAAAAAGTTTCGGATTGCCTTGTATTCCACCAATTAGTAACTAAAGGTTCCAGACTTTTATTAAATGAGAGAGAGATCCACCAGGGCAAAAAGACTATAGATGCAAGATATGGGAGGGGAGTCAATGCTTTCTTTTTTGGCACTTTTAATCTGTTCTGTAAATTGTTAATGAAACTGCTTCATTCGCCGACTCTATCTGATCCGATATTTCTATGAAGCATGAGTTCTATAACAAGGTATGGAACCTATGGATCGGATCTATTCCTTCTTTTTTTTTTTTGAATTGTTTAGTCCTTGGATCTAGAAAGAATATAGAAATAGAATAAAGGTCCGTTTCGAATGAAGAAATAATCAAGTTCCCAGATATCTCAATTGGTCAAATTCGAACCAATTGTATCTTCATTTGTTCCTTTCGATGAATGCCCGAAAAACCACTTGAAGTAATGAATATTATTCGGATTTCGAGACGAAAGAACTCCCCCTGGATCAATCAATTATTTCGAAATGTTTCACTGGCTACCCACAGCCCAGGAATAATTGAGGGGATATTTCTGAAGAATATTGATGATGAAATCCGAAATGGGTGGCAAAACAAGAGAGAAATTGAATAGTTATGAGAGATCCAATTGTTTGGTCATCAAGGAGCAAAAGAAAGGATAAAAAAAAAAGAAACATCGATTGACGAAAGAGAGATAATTTACGAGATACGATCCATCTGTATCTAACGTATCAATTCAAAATATTGGTCCTAAAAAGATGAATTCTGTACTGTATTCCGAAATGTTCTGATATGTGTGATGAATACATACTTATTAGATTTGTTACTAGTATGAAAGAATTGAGTTTAGTTCCATATGTAAAAAAAAGAGTTTTGGTGGATAAAAATAGCTTCTTATTATGGTTGTTCCGTATTCGTCCGCCTGCTTTATTCTATGGGCCACAACACAACGGTATTACCAACGGAACGGGGGAAATAGAATCGAACATGTTTTGCTCGAATAAACGTTCCGAAGAAACTTCAGTTATATTAAAAAGGGGATTCCTGAGTTCCTTCCCTCATGCGGAGAAAGCATTCATTCTTCAGTTCATTTCAAAATACTTCAATTGGTACGCGCAAGAAATAGGCCAATTCAGCAGCTTTTTGTTCAATTTCTCGTGGAGTAAAATTCTCATCGGTACGAGTCAAGGGAATGGCTCCCTGGCCTCTGATTTCCATATAAAGGACACGACGAGGATAAAGACCCTCTTTAACTTCCATTCTGATTGACTGGATATCTCTCATAAGGAATCGAAGGAAGATGCGACGATTTATTCCAGGAAATCCCCAACGAAAAATACACACTATTCCTTCTTTTCTATCAAAAAGATCATAACCACTACCTACATTCCACGAAATTGTGCACCACAAATAGGAACTAATGAACAGACCAGCGATCCCGTAGAAAGACATCACGATTCCTTGGGGAAAAAAAAGGATTTCCTGAGAGGGAAATACGGATATCAGATTCCTACCAAGATAACTGGAAGTTCCAACCAATAAGAATCCTAGTGAACCTAAAAAAAGGATACAGGCCCAGCAGAAATTACTTGTTTTTCGAGACCCCGTTATAAGTTCTATCCATATACGTTCGGATTGCCAGTTCATACTCGATCCAGTTGCATTCTATTGGAATTGAGAGAATAGAATAAGCCAAATGAATTTGACTTTACTTTTTTTTTGTTTTGATCCCGAAGTAACTCTCATCAACTAGCACTATTATGATGTAAACCATTAGGAGTAATTCATCGAATTGGTTAGATATAAAATAATAACATCCCCTTCATATGATCCCACTATGTATATCTACATACATATAGATACATTGACTTTCTATTTCAGATATTCGCTGATCTATTTGAAAACAAAAACAGCTATACCCACATACAATATACATGCATTTATCCATATATCATGGATCTGCATGCATAACAATAACAGCTTTTTGATTTGTGCTCGGAGGGAGTCACATGTCGTACCGTACCCTATTCCACTAAAAGATATCTGTATTATGATCCAAGTCCAAGTGTTAAAATAAATTGATGAGATTTGATCCCATCGGATCTAAACAATCTTGTTTTTTTGAACATGAAGAGATAAAGAAGCCATTGCAATTGCCGGAAATACTAGGCCCACTAAAGGCACAAAAATAGAGGGTAAATTGAAATCTGTCATAGAATAGGTGCCTCGATTTAATATTTGTACTTATTAGAAATTTGTACTTGTTAGAAATATATCTTATGATAAGTATATTTATTATAAGTATATAATAAGTGCAAGGAATGTAGAACTAAATAAGTGTACCTATTCATCTTTCTACACAAAATATATGTATGATAATCCGCTTTTTTATTCTTGTTCTCCCGTCCTTATCTTATAATAAAGAGTTTCTTACGAGTTCCCTAAGGATTCGTTAGAATACGATCCAACAGGGATTCATAGTAAAAAAAAAGGAGGTTCTCGGGAGATATAGATATAGAAATATGCAACATTTCTATTATAGATTTTCATTATTCTATATATTAATACGTAAGAAGGAAGGGAACATAACATGAAATTCTTTTCATTTTCCCAATTCTATTCCGCAGAAAGAAGAATTCACTCTTTTCTCCTCTTTATTTTATAGAGGGTTCCTGATTTCTAATCATCAATAGGGGTAGGATAAAAAATCTGGAGAAAATCAAAATCAAAAAAGTAATTATCCGAAACTTCTGATTCTGACTATAGAACTTATGTCACCAAAGAAAACCCCATTCTTCTTATTTGGACTTTGATTGCGATGAACTAAAGTTCGCTACAAATAACTGAGCCTAGTACTAGTGCTCTACTTTAATTTTGAGTCAAGGGAAAGAAACCGTGTAGCTGAAATAACTCACTCAGAACACCTTTTAAAGGGTTACGTGGTACGATTGGATCAAATAAGCCCTTATGGAATGAATATTCAGCCGCTTGTGAACCCTCGGGTACTGTCTTATTCAATGTTTGTTCAATTACTCTTTTACCCGCAAATGCAATGTAGGCATTGGGTTCAGCAATAATGATATCTCCCAACATACCAAAACTGGCTGTCACTCCACCGGTTGTAGGAGATGTAAGGATTGATACATAGAATAACTTTTTATTTGATTGATAATCATATAAAGCGGAAGATATTTTAGCCATTTGCATCAAGCTCAAACTTCCCTCTTGCATGCGTGCTCCTCCAGAAGCACACACCATAATAACAGGTAAAGATCTATTAGTAGCATACTCGATCAAACGGGTGATTTTCTCGCCTACTACGGATCCCATACTACCTCCCATGAACTCAAAATCCATAACCCCCATTGCTATGGGAATACCGTTTAGTTGACCTATGCCTGTTTGAACAGCCTCAGTTAAACCTGTCTTTCTTTGATACGAATCGATACGATCTCTATAAGGCTCCTCTTCCGAGTGAAATTCAATGGGGTCGATAGAGACCATGTCTTCATCCATAGGATCCCAAGTGTCCGGATCAATCGAAAGTTCGATTCTATCTGAACTACTCATTTTCAAATGATATCCACATTGTTCACAAATATTCATTTTTGACTTAAAAAATTTCTTATAATTTAATCCATAACAATTTTCGCATTGAACCCATAAATGTCTGTATTTTTGATTTATATCGAAATCATTCGATCCTTCTCCTATATCACTGTCATTACCGCCAGTTCTTATATTAGAATTCCCACTATCACTACCACTTATACTTTCACCACTACAAATATAACTATAAATGTAACTATCAATACGGATTTCAGAACGAAGATAACTATCAATGCAACTATTAATGTGATTATTCCAACTATATTTAGTATCATACATGTCACAATCATAGTAGCGATTGTCACTCTTAGACCCATTATTCAGATAACTAGAAAAAGAACTTTCTAGTTCACTCAGAAAAGAACTATCATTGTCAATCTCAAAAATCTGATTTTCAATATCAAAATATACGGAATAACTGTTACCATTACTATCCCTAACTAAAAAAGTTTCATCAGAGATGAAACTCCAAATGTCCCTGACACCTAAAAAATGATCAACATTACTGCAACTATAACTGCCACTATCGCTCCAACTAGGAATGTTTTTATGTGTATCATTTAGAATGGGGTCTTCACTTCCACTGGTATTTCCAATAGGACAGCCAAGACTGTCCATTGATTTACTTAGCCCACACCTGTGTTCTAACTCCTCGTTAGACAATATCGAATTGAACCACCATTTTTCCATAGAGCCTTCCTGCCCCCTATTTGAAAATACAATAGATGAATAGTCATTCGATGAATAATCATTTTACTATTTCATTTCCTATCGGAATAAGCATATAGATCCAATTACTAGGATCATTAACTAATAACGAGTTAGCATTGAAAGAAATGATTCTGGGAATCCGGGGTATCAATTCACTATATATGATGGAACCTTTTCTTCAATTAACGAGGGGTTTCTCCCATGTCATGTACAAATTCTCATCGAAAAGATAAATATTTGCTCCCTCCTATGAAGAATTCATTTTCGTAGAATCTTGTATAATAGAATATTAAGTGCCTATTGCAACACGGAATGAAAGGGACAATATACAGGATGGGTAGAAGGAGTTGTGACCCTTGGCTTGATCTATGGTCCGAAACTACGGGATAGAAAATGATCCACCAATCCTAAGGATCCATAGGATTAATTATGGATCCAACAATAGAAGCATTGAGTTGTTTAGTCTTAGATCTTATCGTGTATTTAGATCTTGTATATATATAAATAGGTAAGGTATGTACTGATATATGCAAGATATATGCAAATAGATAGGATCTTCATTCTTTATT